GAGAGTTACCAAAATACGAAGTTCTCTTTTCGTTCTCTTCTTTCTTTTTTATTTTTACTTGGTTGGCAGGGTCAGGGCCTTTCTCGCTGGGCGAGCGCATCCGATTCTAAAGTCCTTTCCTAAACCACTTCCCGTTCAGTTGCTGAAAGATAGAGAGAAGGCTTTCTAAATGAGATTGAGTTCCACGAATATGCAGGCTAGAAAGATGCTATTTGCTGCTATTCTATCTATTTGTGCATCAAGTTCGAAGAAGATCTCAATCTATAATGAAGAAATGATAGTAGCTCGTTGTTTTATAGGCTTTATCATATTCAGTCGGAAGAGTTTAGGTAAGACTTTCAAAGTGACTCTCGACGGGAGAATCCAGGCTATTCAGGAAGAATCACAGCAATTCCTCAATCCTAACGAAGTAGTTCCTCCGGAATCCAATGAACAACAACGATTACTTAGGATCAGCTTGCGAATTTGTGGCACCGTAGTAGAATCATTACCAATGGCACGCAGTGCGCCTAAGTGCGAAAAGACAGTGCAAGCTTTGTTATGCCGAAACCTAAATGTTAAGTCAGCAACACTTCCAAATGCCACTTCTTCCCGTCGCATCCGTCTTCAGGACGATCTAGTCACAGGTTTTCACTTCTCAGTGAGTGAAAGATTTGTCCCCGGGTCTACGTTGAAAGCTTCTATAGTAGAACTCATTCGGGAGGGCTTGGTGGTCTTAAGAATGGTTCGGGTGGGGGCTGAATAAAGAAGACGAATAGAATTCATGTTCATGCTAAGAGAAGAGCGGATCCAATACCAAGACGACTTCTTTCCCAAGAAGTGCAGCAAGTACTTTAGGAATTTGGGGATTTCATGCCCCACGAGTGAGTTGCCAAGTGCCCCCTAGGAGGCCAGTCTACCACAAGATCAAGTTGGAGCCTGGAGCCAAAGGGTGGTTGAGAATCAGGCCTACTAGGATAGGAAAGTGAGCTAGGCCCCGAAAATGCTCAAAGGTGGGGTTAAATACAGTCTTGCTACTTGGGAAATAATTACTACTGAACCGCTTATCATAAAAAAGCAAAGAAGGGATTGACCGAGAGACCGGAAAAAGAAGGAGAAGAAAACTACCCTTCGGTGTATAGCAGTTGTGACGAATCGGTTGTTGCTGTTTTTGACAATGGTAATGGTCCAAGCGAGCGATTGGAGCGGACCGGATGTAACAAGGAGGTTCGCTCGAGAGACCTGAGACGCGTCTCTTATTTCCTTCTATTAATCCCTCTCTTTCACAAAGAGGACAAGGAAGTTCAGCAATGAAGCAAGGCAGTTTGGCTGTTTGATTCTTGTTCTTGAGCGGTTAATAGAAGGGAACGGGTGGTTGATGGCAGGGAATGGGCAAGGCTCTAAAGCTAAGGGCCAGATTCCTTCTAATGAGTCTCCTTGTCTTTGTAACCAGCATGAATGAAGGAAGTCAGCAACGAGAGAGGTCCGATCAAGCTGTCTCTCTTGCTTTTGAGTTAGCTAATGGCAGGAAGAAGCGGGGAAGATCCCATGTTGGAGTGATTACTAGCCTTCTAACAAGACCATCTCTCTATTCCCTGTCGTAGCTTACTTTAGAACTAGGAAGCTAGGAGAAACTGCAGCTAACCCCTTGAATTATTTCATAACCTGCGGTGATAGGCTCTAGGAAGCAAGGTAGAGATGTTTTTAGTAGCTATAAGTAGCTCTTCCTCTGGCTCTTCTGCTTGCCAGTCGGATTATTCCCCTCCTTTTAAAATTCCTTTTGGAATAGATGTTCTTTTTGCTTTCTTCTTCAAAATCTCTAGAGGCAGGCATGGGTAAAATAAAAGAAACAACTCAAGCGAAAGAAGAGTGGGCGGGCTTCTTTCACTTGACTTTAGGTTAGTTAGGAGGGATCTTTTGGGTGCTGAAAGGGAAAATATAGTGATAGGGCAAGAATTAGGGATCCAAATAATGGAAATTTTACTTTTTTTTTCATAATATACCGGCAACTTTAAGTACCGTGTGCCCTCCAAATCTGTACCTTCCACCCCTTATGAGTTGTGGGCCGGGGAAAAGGCGGATTTGGTTAATCAACGACCATAGGTTTCGGCAGCTTAAGCTTACGTTCACACTCCTTCTCATAAGCATGGGAAGTTAGGTCAAGGAGGAAAAAGTTTTTCTTTATAAAAGATCCTGAGCATTCCAAGGGCTATATGTGTTCATTGGTGAAGAAGCTGACGGAAGTGTGAGAGAAATTTAGTCAGGAGATGTCACCTTCTTAAAGGAGGATTTTGCTAGCAGAGGCGAGGTTACTAAAGACTTCCAGTTTTATGAAATCGAAGATCCAGATCTTGGAGCACCTAATCAACCAGTTGAGGAAGAGGAAGTCATTCCTCAGCCTCCTGGGGCAAGTGGGAGCGACACACTGAATGAACCAACTCCAATGGAGCAGGATCAAGAAGAAGTTAAGCTACGTAAAAGTGAGCGTAATCCCTCTCGATTTGAGATTGAGGGAGAGGCCTTCATGCTAGCTCCGGTAGATGAAGAGGAGCCGAAGACTGTTTAAGAGGCTCTCGCAAGGCCTGCTGCTAGGGAGTGGATTCAAGCAATGCAGGACGAGATGGAGTCGATGAAAGAAAATCAAGTCTGGGACTTGATTGACCTTCCGCCAGAACCTCAGACAATCAGTAAGAAATGGGTTCTTAAGATTAAACGCAAGGTGGACGGATCTATTGAAAGGTATAAGGCTCGCCTTGTGGCTAAGGGCTTTAAAGGAGGGAATCGATTATGAGGATACATTCCCTCCAGTTCTTAGACTCGTCTCGATTAGGCTCATTCTAGCCATTCTCGCACATATGGATCTAGAGCTCTACCAAATAAACTTCATTTCTTAATGGGGATCTTGATGAAGAGATCTATATGGACCAACCCGTCGGCTTTGTGGTTCTGATGGACAGGAGCGCAAAGTATGCAAGCTCAAAGGAGAAATCTATGGCTTAAAGCGGGCGTCCAGGCAATGGTACCTTAGATTTCATCGAGCCATCTTAGCAGATGGGTTTACGATGGTGGAGGAGGCCTATTGTGTTTATGTGAAAGGGTAAAAAGGTAGTTTCGTGATCCTTTCTTTGTATGTTGACGACATACTACTGGCTGGAAATGACAAGGAATTGAAAAATTCCACTAATCAGTAGTTGTCCTCCAACTTTGAGATGAAGGACATGGGTGAGGCTAGCTATGTGCTTGGTGTCAAGATCGTCAGAGATCGATCTAAGAGACTTCTTAGTTTGTCTCAAGAGACTTACATCAAGAAGATGCTTGAACGATACTAAATACGCAATTGTAAACCTATAGAGACTCCTGTGGAAAAGAATGTGGGCCTAAGCCTTGATATGGGTCCTACCAGAAGAAAGAGAGAAGATGTCAAGAGTTCCCTATTCCAGCACAGTCAGAAGCCTGATGTATGCTATGATGTGTACACGGCCCGATATTTCTTAGGCTCTTGGGCTTTCAGCTGTTTTCAGACGAACCCAGGACCTGCGCACTGGAAGATGGTAGGATATTGAGGTACCTGAAAGGAACAGCAGATTACATGCTATGTTATCAGGGTAAGGATTTGCGCCTAGTAGGTTAGAGTGATACTGATTGGGGGGTGACCTAGATGAGCGCAAATCGACAAAAGGGTATGGAGCCAGCCTCGCTTCACAGCGTGGGGGAAGATCGGTTGATAATCCCCCGAGGGTTGGTGACCATACTAGCGGCATGCAGGCCTAATTTAACACCGTTTCACGGGTGACCCTCAATAACATAGCCGTCTTATCTGAACCCCTCTGGTATGGGAAAAATGCTTGCTTCACAGGTATTTCCCGAATGTAGGGAGTCACCCCCCTACAGACAAGCTATCGCAGGGCGCTCGTCCAACGCCCACCAAGCAAGTTAACCATAACTCCAAGTCTTGTCTTGAAAACAACCTCTCTGTGCCGTTAGTGCAACATTTCTCTAGTTTGGGGTAGTGGTAACGGGCTCCAGAGCATACCGGTATTCAGTTTCTCTTATCACCGTAGTAATTTCTGAACCAGTGATTTCTCAACCTGAACAAATAGATAAGACTAGGAAATGACCCCTCTTCAAGCTCTTCCCCGGAGGGAACATCCAGATAGACTTGCTTACCCCCTGCTAGGGAACCCGTGCTGGAGCAATGTAACTGGATTAGAAAAAGGATATATTTCCACTTAGCTATTGCTTGAAAGAGTCATTTCTATCCTTTCTTCTTTTTAGTAGGTGAAGCTGAGTGAACTCATACCCTTAGGGAGGGGGAGCGCCAAAAAGAACATCTAAGAGAGTGCTTCTCGGGGAGGAGCACGATATGTAGCTAATTGAACAACAGGAAGCAGCAGTCAGAAGCGAGTGACCTTATGGCATCAGAGCTTCTAACTAGCTGTTGTTGATGCTGGAGTTAGACCTAAAAAAAATTATAGCTATTAAACAACCCTACATTGATGACCGAAGGGAGATCAATGAGATGAGATAAGGGTTGACCTTGGGGCTTGCTTTGATGATGGGGAGGCTTGTTGTGCTTTGGCTCTTCTGTGGGCTTTCCTCGAGGGTTCATCGAAACAGGCCCATTTTTAGGACTTTCTTTGTGATGGTTCATGTAGGCTTAGGTCTTTCATTCGGGGCCTATTGGGCTGGGGCAGTGGGCCAATCGTATAAGCTTGGGCGGCACTTAATGTGGCTCATTTGACGACTCAGTAACAAGTATATTGGCATAGAATATGGAATCTTTTCCACGTAAGCTGGTTGTGTTTGTTTGCTCATAAAGGAAGTTTGTTTTGGAAATCTTTTTTTTGCTCCGCAAGGTAGCTAGAGCCAGCCAGTTTTTCATGAAAAAGGCATGATCGTCTTCAACTGCATAAAAGTAGTGCGGAGAACTAGTCAGAATTGTGCCTGCCACCCAACGTGGATGATCCGCCGAATCCATTGCTGATTTCACCACGATCGATTAGGTGAAACGGTCACTCTATAAATGGAGGCTCGATAAGTGTCTTCACTTCATAAAATTCAAATCTAAAAATAGAGTACTAATGGATGCTACAAACAGGCTTTCTGCAATTGCTGCCGAAATGGGGCAGCTTCAAAATGATATTCAAGGGCAGCAAAGAGTCCTAAACTACCTTTTAAGAAGTGTAAGAACACTGGATCCCCCCATGAGAGAAGCGCGCATTCGCGCTGCCAGAGAGCATCTCGAGTCTTTGGAGGGGAGGCAGCAAGCGCTACGGGCGGAGCATCAAGCGCTCATAGTGCAGGCTGTCATCCACGGGCACCGGGGAGACTAGACGAGTCCGTCGACTTTTTTTCTTTTTAGAAGGTTTAAATAAGTGTCTGTAGATGCAAAGTAGTGTGTTTTAATGTATGACTTTCTTTGGCTTTGTTTAGTAGAGATCTATTTCGATGCTTACTGGAGTCCTCTTTAGGGTAACTATCTTTGTTTGGTTTTCTTTTGTATGTTTGTATTGCATGTATAGGAACCCTAGTAAAAAATGTTTACTACTTATGCTTTTAGAAAAAGAAAGACTTCTTCGTATAAATGTGCTGAAAATCTCAATACTAAAATCGACAATTGAAGCATCTAAGGCTGCATTAATCGGGAATACACGACAGAAGGAATACCAACTATTGATTTTAGAGCTCCCGTCTTATTCAATTTTTTTTTAGATGAATTTGACCGAGCTTTCGAAGAACAGTTTCCAAAAATGCCACACGCTCTTTATGATTATGAAATTTTCCTCTTGGGATTGGAAAATGGAAGTAATTTCATGTACCCAAATGGGAGGAGTTATTGAATGGACTAGGTCTTGTTGGAAAGGTTATGTGTTTAGTCCCAGGGGGCGACCCAGTTACTTGTATTGGGGCTTTCATATCTGTGGACGATAATGGCTTTATTCAGATTATTGAAACCGGTTCTTTGGAATAGTTGTTTTTGATAAGGGCTTAGTTACATTTTTTGTTCAAATATGCATATCTTTATACCTACTTTTCGACCCAAGACCTTACCTTAATAACCGGAAAACCCCTTTTTTTATTTCAAGCTCAGTGGTAGAGCGGTCGGCTGGTAACTGACTAGTCGTAGGTTCGAATCCTACTTGAAAAGCTTCCCTGGACTTTTTTGACTCTCTGCTTACTCCAGCCGTAAGTAAACTCGTAGAATGGGATGTCATCCACTGACTCCTAATTGCGAGAAGAGAATTTCCCTCCTAAGTCATCGAAAAAGAGGAGGCCTAGCTATGAAAAGGCTCCACGGATGACTGGGGCTTAGGGCAAAAGAAAAGGAAGATCGTCTTGACTCTCTTAACTATGGGAAAATAGTTAGAATGTCAACGAAACACATGCTTCACTCTCGCTTTCAGTATTTTGACAAGAGGGGATCCGCCGAGTTGATTGAGTTGTCCTCTCAAAAGAAGAGACTGGCTAGAGATCTCTTTATCAAAATCTTTGGAACAAATGGTTGCCCTTGAAAATGGGTGTTTTTTTGTGGAAACTAATACTAATTAAGAATGCCATTGCTGTTGATAGCAGTTTTCCCAGGTTTGGAATTCATTTTGCCTCCAAATGTGTTTGCTGTTCCTCTCCTTGCATAGAAAGAGTGGATCACCTCTCTCAAAGTGATATTGCTAGGATAGAGAATAGGGTCTCATTTCTCTCCCAGTCTCAATGTGGATTTATTTTATAAAGCTCCTCTCTTCACCATCTTTTGGCTTCCTGGTTTAATGGTGCCAAATCAAAATCACAGTGTGGCTTTCTTAGGATCATGCTAGTGAGTTGTGCTTGCTGGGAAAGGACATTTTTCTTTATCGAAATTCTCTCATGTCTTTAGGGGGGGGCAACAAAGCTGCAGATTGTTTGGCTGCTTATGGTCATACTCATTCAGACTCCATTTTCTTTAATAGCTTAGGGTCTCTTTTGATTCTAAAAAGCCTGTTCATAGCCAAGGCATGTTCTTTTTTAGAGCTCCCTAGCTTGTTTTGATGTTCAGGGGTAAGGCCTTTATGTCCCCCCCTTGTCTTTTATTTTTTTGCAATAAATAGCGAAAGCGAGACGATAGTTCTCTGTCGGGTGAGAGAAGAGATAGAGCACGGTATTCTCACGGGCCGAAGTGCAAAGCCCGGTAGCCTATCCGTAGTTCGGAAGGAAGCCCCCTATGGTCCAAATCAAGTTGCTACTTTCCCTCTGCGCTTATAAGTAGATAAGGTCAGACTTTGCTTGCTCTGAGACATCTTGAAAAGGGAAATCCAATATCAAAATGGAAATGTTTGAAATTGCTCCTTGACCCAAGAAAGGAACGAACGGGATTCGGAGCTTGCTGACCCTTATACACAGATGGGGGATATAGAGAAAATGGTTATTCCTACATCACAACCTAAAAATCTTGACCCAATCATTGCGGGTATCCTTGAGGAGGGCCGGAAGTACCTTCCTACAAACAGAGTGGAGTGGTAAAGGCGAATGAGCCGGTTTACCCAATTAGGAACAAAAGCATGAAATTGCTTGATGGTTCTTGGTTTACGAGAATTTATTATGCTGATGGTCTATCTACAATCATCCCCTATGCCCCAATTCGATCTGATTCAGGGCAGGAGCAGGCCGTGTATTATCTCCGCAGGGTCTTACAGGGCCCTAAGAAGAATTATTCGCCGATCGAGAAGATGTGCTTATCGCTCTACTTTGCAGCAACCAAGCTCCGACACTACTTCCTTTCCACAACAGTGTTGGTAATTGCTCGAACGGACCTGATTAAGTATATGCTGACCAGACCCGTGTTGAAGGGGAGAATTGGGAAGTGGATCCTAGGGCTATCCGAGTTCACTTTTCGGTACGTTCCTATGAAGGCGGTCAAAGGACAGGCATTTGCAGACTTCTTGGCAGATCATGCCATGAATGTTTTCAGTGGAGCTCGATGAAGAAGTCCTCGCCTTTGCAGAGGTGGTTCGACTCTCTACTTCGATGGATCTAGCACTTTGGGGGCTGCAGGGGCCGGAGTGGTATTAATATCACCTTCAGGCCAGGCCCCACAAGCTGCTAAAAGATTGAAGTTTCAAACCTGGCGGTATCACCGTTTAGGAAAAACTGCTTTCGTGCGGTCTCTTTCTTTTTCGGATGAAGGTGAGTGGCAAAGTCTGGTTCAACTAAGGAGTAGGTCGTCCTATCTGATAGAGCGGGTAATGCTCAAATTCTTTTTTTCGTATTTGGGGAGAAAGACTAAAGACGGGAGAGCACGCACAGACATCCTCGGGAAAGCACTAATGAACTACGCCATCCCTGACACTTATGCGGTGAGATACCAACCATCCGATATCGCCCACAAAGCTAAGAGGCCACTGGCACCGAATAATACCCATAAAGAACGCTAACCGCCACCGGCATCTGATGCCATCCGATAAGGGAGAACTCTTTCGGCAAAGAATTTTACCAAAAAGCCCGATTCGAATCATTATGCTCGATAAAAGGAAAAAGAGAAGCTCAAATAGAAAACAGCACTACTGCTAGTAAGATAGCGATCCAGGCAAGCGCCAAAGAAAGAAGGGGGCACAAGCAAGCGCAAGAATCAAAGCAGGGCAGGATCGAAGAGCTTAGACAGCAAGCAAGCGAGAAGGAATCCCTCAAAGGCACTGAGGCAAGGTCTTTCACGCATGTCGCTTCGATGCGCGCTAAGACAACCACTCATGTCTACTTCTAATGCGCACGAACCAGAGCTATCCCCCGGGAACCCCTTCCCTAGTAAAGAGGTACTGACCATCGGTTCTATCGTGCCCCAGTTAACGATAGCCTCGGATAGACTCAGGATCTTAGGTGAGACCTAGAGTGCAGCCAACTAAACGCCAAATAAATCGGAATAAAACTTCCACATCTGAGATTCCATGTGTGACTAACTCAATTGAGAAATGCCCCTCTTGTACGCTAACGTTCTAGGATGGCAGGGTTGGTAAAACTCTCCTTGATAAATCGAGTATGGAGAGCTCGGGTGGGGCATCAACCACTGGTTGCGGGCCTGTCGAGATGCTTCCTTGCAGAACCCGGCTGTAACTCAATAGAGTGAGTAGGAAACCTTGTAAAGGCGAGCAGGAGAATATAGATCGGTCTGTCTTGTCTTAGACTAGCCCTACTCCATCTTGGCTATCTTGAGCTTATTCATAAGCTTTTCATTTTCTGCTTACTACTAGGGCTTCCAAATTCCTACGCCGGGTCTCATAGCCCCTGTGACCTTCACTTCACAGCCTGATTAATGCACTTTAAAAGCGCACTTCTATAAACAACTTCCAGAGAGAAGCGAACGAGGTCTTCGTCCACCGCGACCATCCTCCAGGAGTGCGAGACAACCGGACCGCTAAACAGTTCCTCGAGGGTAACCCAAGGGGAAAGTGCGGTAAGGTGATACCATTTAAGGTAGTTTAACCACTGGCGCATCCATCCATAAAGGAGAGAGTACTCCAGGAAATCTCTAGATTCCTCAGTCTCGAACAGCTCATCGGGAGGCAATACCAGCTCCCGGGGCTTAAGTTTGGCTCGAAGGAGTCTCACCAAACGCCCATGAGCTTCTGGACTGAGTGGTCGTCCCTTACCCAACCAGAAATCAAGCGGGTAAGAAGGAGAGAGCAATTTTAGCCCCATAACCACAAGACGGGAATACCGCCTCGGGCGCCTATGGTCTAGCCTTGCAAGAACACGATATCCAGCTCCACCCAGCCTACAAAGCAAACGGAAATCACGCACCGAATAACGGTGAGCAACAGCCATCAACCCGTAGGGGTGGAAAGTGTTTAATAACGCTTTAATGGATACCGGGGAGAGATCGACTGTCAAATCTCGAACCCTAAAGTTATTCGCGAATTCCGCGGAGCCACTCCTTGATATTAGTGATTTCTCTTTCGAAATAACCACCTGCAGGAGGTCAAGGGACTCCTTGTAACGGGTCGCGACATTCTCATCCGCGATTACTACGTCATCCCCGGGGACGGCGTAGTTGGTAAACACCCTTCCCGGGTACACAAGTTCTGCACACCACCAAATAATTAGGTGGTGGGACAACGCGAAAAGAGGCCATGCGCCAAGATAGCCCAACGGGTACCCACTCAGAAATCTGACAGTAGAGCCCGGGGTCGTCACCCACGGGACATCAAATTCACCACCAGATAACAGGAAACTAACCGCTTCGGAGAAATCCTGGTCGAATAACTTGGATACAACCCTCTCAAGAAACACGATCGGCCACCTATCGGTGGCAGACCGCGGATCAAAAGAGAAGCAGACCCGCGAACCAACAAGCAAGTCGAGAGGCTTTGTTTGATTAAATGTACCGTCCATAGGTATACTACGCAGAGTATCTGCTGAAGAAGAAGGCTAGCTATACAGGGGAATCTCTCTATATATGAAAAATCAATATCGACCCTTTCCTTACCCCGACGGTCTACCTTTCTTAAGGCCCTCAAACTACTTTATAAAGAGCATATGAAAGCCGGGGACTCTCGGTTGATCTTCTTCCGACTTCTCCTTTGAAGTCTAGTTCTGTTCTTTCTCAAGAACTCACTCCAGCATCTGAAAAATCTAACTGAAAAGTCTTCGCTACTTCGTGCCGCAACTTGGAAGTCTAGCTACCTATCCGTCTCCACCTCTGGCAATAGATCTATCCCACTCTGTCCAAGCAGTCGAGTTTCGCTTCTTTCCTGTAAGTCAGTCGATCTTGATTTGTTCTCCTCTCCCTTTCGGTAGAGATCTGAACTCTATGATTCGATTCTTTATTCTATTCTCGAATTTAGCTTTATCAAATAACTGAGGATTCGAACTGAATAAGAGAGAGCGAAAGACTTTCCGGAGCTCTTCAAACCTTGTCCTATCGAAGCTGCGCTGATACTCCTGGAAGTGTAAATGGTTTTAAAGAAGAATCATATATGAGAGAGAAAAGATTTGGCCAAAAGGATAGCCAAGAAAGATGCCTGCGCACGGGGATCCTCTGTTTTCTTTATGCCTAGTGGGCTTGTGATTGTGGGAAAAGCAAAGGCAGCCACAGGGGGATAAGAATAAGTGGGCTTAGTATAAAACTTCTGGAGAAGACTTTTCCAGAGAGGTAGGCATTTTTTTGATTCAAGAGGAAGTTGTGAGAATGCATTTTCCCCAAAAAAAGAAAGGGATAAAGGTGCGAAGCGGATTGCTTCATTTTTTTTCATGAAGCATGAATATAGTTAATAAAAAAAGAGGAGACAGAGTCCACAAGGACAGCTTTCTTTATATTAGATGCCAGCCTTATAGAAGATGCGACTAGCGCATTGTACTGGCCGTAGGGGACTCAAGCCTTCGTCGATTGAGAGGAGCCCCTCGCCTCACTCGGAAACTCTTATCACGACCTCTCTCATGTATAAGGGGAAGGCTCACCGAGATGATCAAAGGCTGCCCAGAGACAGGGGCGGAGACTAGACTAGCTTTCCAGGATAAAGAATGCAACCAAGATAGGGATGAATGACTCTACTGACAAGTTACGGGATACGAGCGTCATCCCCACCCCTGCTTATACAGAACCAGCTCAATTACATAGACCCTGTAGCGAGTTGGTTAGGAGGAAAGGAAGCCAGTGACTCCCCGTCTTTCTTATTTAAAGAGAGTGAAGTGAGCCAGTAGCTCTGGGAAAGAAGTAAGAGAAAGGGAAGGAAGAACATACTAGAAAGGTTCGGAATCGAATCCGCTCAAGCTGTGAACAAAGAAGAAGCTCTTGTCACTTTCGGTGTAAGCGCAGTTGGAGGAAGGGGAGAAGGGATGAGTGAGGGTTAAATTCTTTTCCGGAAAGAAAGGTAAGGTGCGGAGCGGCAATCAAGATGGCAAGGAAAGTAATTGATAGAAAGATTGCTACTAACGCTTCGCTAATGAGAGTTGGGAGTTGGCTTACGTTCCTCTGTTAAATAGCTCCGATTCTATCCGAATAAGGGAGAAATAGAAAGAACTGGGTAAGGCTGAACTCTTCTTTTCTGGTAGTAGTAATGCTAAAGTATCTTTTTACTCGGTAAGCATTATCCGTGAAATGACTCATTTCATTACTGTTTTCACTCCAAAAGAAAGAGAAAGACTCGGGGAAGGGCAGACTGGCGGGAAGGGTGGTACTAAATTGAATTGAGTCCCGATATCCTTCGAAAGTACCTTTTGATAACCTTTTCTCATGCAGAACAGAGAAAGGTTAGTCAGACTGAGGGCGGAAAAAGAAGTTTTACTTTTTTTTTTTCATATGCTCTTGCGATGCGTACCTGATACAGAGAAATCTTTGCCGCAGCACGAAGCCTTAGTTCATCCAAAGACTACAATTCCATACGTGACAGACAGAATTCAGGAAAGCTTGAAAGGTAACAAGGTAGTTATGAAGTCAACAGAGATGCGCGGGTTCCGTTCCCTCTGTCCGGAGGGCTTTCGCTTTATATAGAAGCCCCTCAGCACCCGTACAATCAAAAAAATGGAAATTGAATTCAGTGATTGAGATAGCGACAAGTTAAAGCTGAGAGGACGCACCCATTCCCGAAATCCACTTTAATTAATTTCGAAGGAAAGCATTTTCTCTTTTCTTCAAGCTTTCGCTTGTATTTTCATAGAGTAAGTTTAGTAATCACTCTCTAGTAAAGTCGATTAGCTGGCAAAAGCGCTCTTCTTTCCATTTTCTGTGATTTGAAGATAGATATAGATAGAACTCGATCGAACTAAATGCTTTTCGTCTTATCGTATATAAGAGAAAGGTTTTAGGAGTGACCTTTCTCGATTTCAACAAAACAAGCCGATGGTGATCTCACTTTCGAAAGAGAATAGAAAGCGTACTGACTCTGACTGCTATCTACGATGCGATCAGGGGGGAATAGCGCAAGGGCTTAAGTCATCGATTCAAATCCTATCTTTTTTTCGGTATGCCGCTCCGCGAGCAAGGAGCGAATGACAAAGATATATAAGTCATGGCTTCCTTTTTGGTTTCATTTTCAGTCATTCTTCTTTTTACTATTTTAGCAACTTTGCTAGAAGTAAAGCTTCTCAAGTGGTGTTTTCTATTGTATAATTATTTAGTGTTCGATTTAGACTTAAACATCCACGATGATCTCCTGTTATTACTTGTCTTGGTTTTGGTTTTCGTCTCACGGATCTTGGTTCGCGCTTTATGGCATTTCCACTATAATAAGTGTAGGAATTCACGGGTACCTGGGATCACTTGGACCATTTCCACTCTGTGTTGTCTTCTTGACCTTTGCTCTGAGTGGTTGGTCGAACACGCAGAATGTGCAGGAGAGGAGGGTCCCTCAAATGCCCAACTCGATTTGGACTTAACTCTGCGTCCGCCGGGACCAACAGCAGAGGAAATAGAAAGGGAGCTTTCCTCTTTTCTTTCTTCCTTTGGAAATAGGGGAGTGACCTCAAGTGTACTCCAAAATACTAAGATTAAGCTACAATTGGACGTCGCGTCCCCCGCGAAGCTTTTGAAGATCCGGGAACTTATGCGGGATCTCCAAAGCAGACCGGTTCCTGCTTTCCAAGCGAGAGATGCTTTATTGAAAGCTCTCGCCCAATGGGAGAGGGACCAGACGCGTGATCCATGAGGTTGGCCGCCCAGCGTCGGCTCTACGAACTAACAAGGGGTCGGTCGCGAGAGATAGAAGGGGTGGTCCGGCGGGTAGGCTGGAGGGGGCTCGTCAGGGGGAGCAAATCGAGAAGTCCTTCGAAAGATAGGGCTTCCCGGAGAATTGGGTGTCTTTCTATTTGGAAACAAAGGACCATAAGTATAATTAGACACTTCGTCTTTATTGTTCCACTAGCTAGGATAAAATTATCAGATGTCCCTTTCATTATTACAACCTTCTTTTTTGATGTCAAAGACCAGAAGCTACGCGAAAATTTTCATTGGATCTCGGTTGTTCTTAACAGCGATGGCTATTCATTTAAGTCTTCGGGTAGCACCACTAGACCTTCAACAAGGTGGAAATTCTCGTATTCCTTATGTACACGTTCCTGCGGCTCGGATGAGTATTCTTGTTTATATCGCTACGGCTATAAACACGTTCTTGTTCCTATTAACAAAACATCCCCTTTTTCTTCGCTCTTTCGGAACCGGTACAGAAATGGGTGCTTTTTCTACGTTGTTTACCTTAGTTACTGGGGGGTTTCGGGGAAGACCTATGTGGGGCACCTTTTGGGTGTGGGATGCTCGTTTAACCTCTGTATTAATCTCGTTCCTTATTTACATGGGTGCACTGTGTTTTCAAAAGCTTCCTATCGAACCGGCTCCTATTTCAATCCGTGCTGGACCGATCGATATACCAATAATCAAGTCTTCAGTCAACTGGTGGAATACATCGCATCAACCTGGGAGCATTAGCCGATATGGTACATCAATACATGTTCCTATGCCCATTCCAATCTTGTCTAACTTTGCTAACTCCCCCTTCTCAACCCGTATCTTGTTCGTTCTGGAAACACGTCTTCTTATTCCATCTTTTCTCGAATCTCCTTTAACGGAAGAAATAGAAGCTCAAGAAGGAATACCAAAACCTAGTTCACTCGCTGAGTCTCTTTGCATCCATGGCTGAATGGTTAAAGCGCCCAACCGGGCAAATTCGTAGGTTCGATTCCTGCTGGATGCACTTTTTACGTTCAGTTCAATCGCTGCTCACGGAATTGATACATATAGCTCGCCAGCTTATGGGGCACTTCACTCGCTCAACACTCGTTCAAAACATCCACTCTTTCTTCACTCGCTAGGGAAAGATAAAGGATAGATGACTGAAAATCCCGCTTAGAGATCGCAAAACTATAGTCAGAGTAGGAGTTCCCATCCGTCGAGGCCTCGTTTTACTTGCCCATCAGGACCCTTGCCCTATGTTAGCCAGTTTCAACTCTGGACCATACCGCAGCAGCGGTTGCCGCTCGATCGAAATGGGGTTGTTGGGATAAAGGTGGGTTTGAGACGCGCGGGTACTCTTGATGCGAAAGGATATGGATCTAGAAGCCGAGATCAAAGCGTTAGTTCAAGATAAGAGCCCTTACGAACCAAGGCTTCTAAAGTTGCCGGAGGGTCCATCATCAAGAATGGCCTAAGATGGTCAGAAGCATTCCTAACAATGCTAGCCACAGCGGAATACTCCGGCAAAAAGGGTCGCCATTTCGCGGAATCGAACGCCCTAAGAGGAAGATTTCATTTGCTTTCTGTTTCGTGGAACGAAGTTGATCCATGGTCATCGGGATGTCTATGTTGAAAGAGAACCTAACCTGAAGAGTCATTGGTTTTCCAGGTCGGAAAATTAAGTAAACAACTCAGGTGGACAAGAGGCGAACCACTCAGCTGATGAGTCAGCTATACTTTTTTTAAAATAGCCTAATGAGGAGACGATCGTAACCTCTGAGCTCAAAGATGGAAAGCAGATTACTTTTTTCAGGTTTTGCATAGCTTCCCAAGCGCCCGGCTTTCTTTTTGGGTTCCGAAAGGCAGAGTAGCTTCAGCATCGAGTAGGGTATGGGATAGAGTTCGAGTGAGGCATCAACCATAGATTGCGGAACTTTCGAGATGCTTCCTTGCGAAAGCCAACGGAGTCTGTACTGTAACTCAACCTTCTCATCCATGGAAGGATTCCTTATTCGATGATAAATGTCAATCGAGGGCACCCTCATTTCCAGAGAGAGAATCAGGCTGCACAGAAGGGGGAAAGCCCTCCTACTGAGCAAGATCATTAATTAATCTTAATAAGGAAGCACTTAACTTAGGGCAGCCAGTCTCACTTCACACAGCACAGCGCCTTGCTATTTGCATTCATCCTTGTAACTTACCGAAGCGAGGGTCTCATGCTATCATTGAACGGCTACCGAACCGCCATACTCAGGTAACCGGTCTAGGTTCCAAGTACATCAACACCCCATAGCTACTTAGGGCCGCAACGCAATAAGGCTTTTCGCTCTAGTTGGGCAATGCAAGGAGGCCTCTTTCGCCATTCTTTCTAAATGATAAACTATTATTAGTTCAGTTCGGTAGAACATCGATGAGAGGATAATTTTTTCACAGAAGCATATGATTGCCCCTCAATCGCCAGGTGGCTCGCTCCAGGTGCATGAGTAGCTTTGCTGGCTCTTATACGAAAGCGGCCTCTTTCAGTGGTTCTTGCTTGCTCTTTAAAGCTGATCTGGTGCTGTCTCGTTCCTTCAGTTTGTTCTGATTCCGATGAAGGATACTATATTCCGCCTACACAACTACCTTGCTTGGTGGTTCAAAATGGAAGTCTAGGTATCTGCTTAAGTGGTCTGCTCGTACCGTTCCAAAAAGAGCTGCGCTGACAGGCGTATTTGAAAATGTGTTTCCGGGCTCACATATCTAAATTTCAGCGAGATAGGGTGCGGATAGGTGGAATGGAAATTCCACTCCAATCCCTTTAATGGATCCCCGAAGGAGACGGGTGCAAATGGAATTTCAATCAAAGGCGCTATGACCACTGAGCATGCCAACAAGGCAAACTCAGAAAATCGTCTCCTGTCCCAGGTCACTGAAAGGGAGATACTCGCAGCCGAGCTCTCGTCCCACTCCCGCTGCCAACTTCGTGATAGAACGACCATGCGAAGGGATACGGATAGGCTGCCCTCCCACACTTAAGGCATTGTGTTACACCTTAAATGTCTGGATTTAGCGTTATTGTCAAGCATCTCATTCACTACTAAAAGAAAGGTATGGATATTCTGCTCGAAAGCTTGACGAAGAAGCGTAAGCAAAAAGCATATTTTAGGAAAGAGGTCCAGGTAGCTCAGCTGGTTACAGCTAATGAATGAAAAAACGTGTGTGCCGATTTCTATTTCCCGTCTTAAGCCCCACCTCGGTAGCTCAGCGGTAGAGCGGCCTCTTTTATAGTTCAACAGGTAGTCGGACGTGGGTTCAAATCCCGCTCGAGGGAAAAAACAGAGAGAGCAGCGAAGGGGCCTTTCCTCGCTTCTGTCTTTTTTTTTATAGATCAGTTCAGTCTGTAAACAAGCGGGTGATTTTTAGCCGGGAAACTGTAAACTTTCGAAAGCAAGCTCACCCACTCTCCCCCAGTGGTTAAACTCTAGGATCTGATTTGAATTCCATATTAAAGAAAAGTAGACATCTGCGGCCTAAAACTACACGAGTGGATAGATTTACGGCTACTACTTCCCGATCTTTGTGAACGTTCACTTCAATAGGATATCTCGTTTTACTAGCTCGACTATAGAGAGAGGAACTAATGGTAACAAGCCAGACCAGATGATCTTCAAAGACATCCTTCACCGATCGATTAGATGAGAGAGGTCATTCAGTGTAAGACCTGAGGTAGACGAACGGTTCACTGTCAGTGGTTCCATACGTCAATCCCATCCTGAAGGAGCTAATGAAAGCAGGAATTCAAATGAAAGTGGGCTCTTCCTCTTCGATTCAAGCAAGTCGACCATTGAATCTATTAAACTGGGCCGCTTCTTCCCCCTCCGCAGGAAGACTTCCTTCTTTCCCTTGCCTGGCTGGTTATCTCAAACCGGCATTCGAACCCACAAAGCCTAGCCGCACCGCCATTGTGCTATTAGCCCTACGCCTAGAAAGCCTCAGTTACAGACTGAACTTACCTATAGGAGGAGGTTTGATTCCATTGCCATTTACTGTTCCATGCGATCTTTACACCGACACCCCCATCTATCCAAGCCTAGTAAAAGGAGAATCAGCTGAAAGAAGAGAGAGCCCCCTTCCCGTTGTTGTCTCTAACTAAACCACCACCAGTACACTCTTCCACTACAGATGCTGAAAACCCGATTCCTTCCCAGGCTTTTCTCTTATCCCTGACTTGCTAGTACTCAACCTAGAGATGAAAGAAGTAAGAGCCCCCTCTTGTCGCAAAATAGTAAATTAGGTTCAGTTGGAAAAACAGCTATAAATGACCACTACGAACGAAGGATGCAAGTCCTCTCAACAAACTCCATATCTGCAGAAAAAATGCCACTATTCTAAATTCAATATAGTAAGGCGTTTCTAATCTTCCTCGCAGCAAGACTTCTGAAAGCCAGTTGCTAAGAAAAAGATTAGAACAAGAGGGCTCTGGCGATTTCGGAACTAGCTTGACTCATTCCACCCAGCAAGTCTGGGGTGAACGAGAACTAGTTCATCACCAACATGCTTAACTCCTAGGACTTTTGGGATTTAATACTCTTACTCTTTTTGACCAAAAGATGGTGAAGAGAGGAGCTAGATAGAAGTCGTTTTTAATGAGGAGAGGGAAATCTGGCCATTAGTTAAGTCATTTTTTGTTTGGTCATAAGTTGGTTAGAGAAAAGTAATTAGTTCAGTTTTAGGCATACACTAATAGTAGGTTACGATTCAAAAGAAAGAGAGATTCAAGCCAATCGACCGGCTAAGAGGACTATTCAAATTCGAAAGTAGATGTTCATGCTCATATAGTTGCAAAATGACACTTGACCTATTTCCCTCATAGACAGACATGGAAATTAGAAAGTGTCTATCTTATATAGCTGTCAAATGAGACTTTCACTTTTCCCTTCGTAGAGCAGATCATGAATTGAAAAAGTTCTATCTGGGCAAAATGCTAATTTTTTATAGATTTCCCTTCATTTAGGGCACCAATCCCGACTTCTCCCGTTGCTATAGTATAATAAGAGATAGGCGCCTACCTTAAAGTCACCTATCGACACTCAAGCCTGTTCATCCTGCTTTCTTTCCTTTATAAGACTGGAAGAGATAGAAGGCTCTCCTGTCTTTGCCCATTGATAGATATGCCTGAAGTACCGAAACTCTCTCCCTTAGGGCTCTCTTTCCGTAAGCCGGTGAGGAGTGAGGGATCTACTGAGACTGAGCCATCTTCGCTAGCCGATCTGTCAGTTCTATAGGGAAGCTCTTTCCTAGTATTGGGTTCAGGAATTCATGCTCGCAGGTAAAAAGACTAAAGAAACAAGAACAGAAACAGTCTCTTGAAAGAGGGGAGCATTTGCCCACTCTGTGGTACATGAGCTCCTCGTCCAACTTACTGTCTTCCGATTTCATATCAGTTACAAGCTTGTCATTTCAATCACTTGCTACCTTTAAAGGAAAGCAGTTCGCCCATTGAATCGATTAATCTAAGTCCCCTTCCTATAGAGTGAACGTGAAAGCCGGTCTATAGTCCACCATGCTAATGGAATGTCAGTGACACAAGTAGTAAATTCATTCGTTGACAGGAGCGAGCAGAAAGAGAGAGCGAGGGTCTTATCATGAATATTGGCCTGCTTTCCTTTCTCCTGTTGCAGTAGACTACAGTCTTACCACTATAATATAATATAAAATAGGTCCAAAAGCAGGAAGCACAGTCAGGAAGGTAAGTTATAACTCTTTTCTGAATTCCTATCTATAAAGTCAGGCTTGTCTATACAATACAACAAAGTGAGGTAAAATCATTAGTTAGGCTAGTGGGAAAAAATTACTCTGTTTCCGTCTTTTGAAAGAAGTAAGGTGTTCTTCCTTCATCCTCCATCCACACTACGAGGGCCGGCCGGAATATGTTTGGCTGTTCAATAGCCAATTCCATTTCGGTTCATTTTGGTATGCTGGGAAGATGAAGAGATGAACTTTGGAATTCAGTTACAGAGAAATTCAGCAAGAAGCTTTCGGGTTGGAAAGGTGCCCGCCCTATTAGGTCAAGCTGGTAAGGCCTTGTTTTTAATGAAATCCACTCTTCATGCCTTTATTCCCTCCTTGTCCGGGGTCCCGAAAGGAATGGCTGGTAGGATTGAAGGAATTCGGACGAGATGTCCACGGTCTGGTGTTGGAGGGAGAGACAGAATTCATCTCATCGCATGGGAGAAGGCTCTCCGAAGCTTCGATTTGGAGGCTTGGGCTGGAGCTCTAGCTAGTTGGACTAGAAGCTAGTTATTCCGGTCTACTTGTTGGGCAGGCCGGCCCTCCTTCATCCCTTCGTTCCAATCCATCCAGACAACTATGGCAACCCGTACTAATTGCCCTTGCACTGATACCAGTAAGGGGAGCGTCGGCCAGAAGATAAGGGGAAAAATCGCACAGACTTATATACAGGGGAAGGACCTTAGAATCTTGTATAAGAAAGGAAAGATTTAAAAAAGCAGATTAGGTACTTCCAACAGGAGAATAAGAAAGGAAGAAATAAGAGTGGAGAAAAAGGGAAATGGAATTCAAAGGGAGGGAACGCAAGGGGGACAGCACTAATAAATCGGAAAAGGGGTCAAAGGAAGGGACACATCTTGATAGGGCAACAACCGGGGATAGGATATGGAAAGAGATCAACATGTTTTCTCGAACGAACAGATTTACACCGTCAATGACAGCGCACCAAGGGAACAACGGACAATCACGGCAAAGGCAAGCACGAATGCTGCTGCCTACGAGACCCATCCAGGGGAATCTTACACTGCGCGCAGAGAACCCCTCTCACTTTAGACAGAGAGGGAATGACGATGGGTAGCCAAACCGTGAGGCGAAGAACTCAACCGCTATACACGAGGGAGCAAGTGGAAAGAGTAGAGCAGCACCTTGCCGTAGAGAGGGTCCTAGAAAGGTTAAGAGTTCTGCACCGGTTGGAGTGGAATAGGAATCTAAAAAAGAATTCGATCAATTGGCTTTAACGAACCTATTTCATTAGAATGATCGAAGAACCCGCTTATCTATAGAAAGAGGGAGAGAGAATGAGAAATCACTCGACTGTTAAGGAGAGGAGGGGAGAGTTCGACCGCCCTAAGCCAACCAGAACGGCAAAGAAGAGTTCTATTCGGCGACCGGTAGGGAGAGGAGAGGATGGGAGGAGAGAACGTCGACCATAAGGGAGACAGCAGTTACTTCGATGTGAGCAGAGTGCCCATTTCCTTACTTAGACTAACCTTCGTTTAGAAAGTCTCTCCCCTCGCTCTGACTCTTCCCATACTAAGACTTTTGTTGATCTACCTTTGACTTACTTCCTATCTCTACCCTTGATCCAAGGTAGCCGAAGGACGGATTTTTACTAAGCTTTGCTGAAAAAAGTTGCAAACTTCAGTTCCGAAACTTTAGTCTTAACTTCGTTTAGTCAGAAGAACTTAGAACGGCGGTAGCAGGGCGAAAGGCAAGGTCACATCCTGCCGTCATAGCTTGCCTCCCATTGCTTCGTACGAGACAGAGAAAAAAAAAAGAAATCTAAAAAGAAAAATGGAAATAGTGAATCAAGATCTAGACTATTCTCTATCCGGATAGATATGCCCCTATGAGCGACTATGCCGATCTTTATATGTTTTGGCCACGTGCGTTTCCGCTAAGAAGAAGAAGGTTTGGATCTTTAAACCTTAAGAGGATGCTATCGAATGTGCTCTTGGCGCACGTGAGGGATGTGACCTATGTTAGGTCCATAAGATAGCACAGCTTTTGGTGTTCTATGATTCACCTCCGAATAATGAGTAGATAGGGAAGAGCTTTTTCTTTTTCTCTTCATAGAAGACTGATGGGTGGAGCAAGAGGTCAAATTACTATAGAAAGAAGAGTTGTAAACTATAGGGCTTCTTTTTCTAGTAGTAAGATTTAGGGTTTTTTCGTTCCTTCTCTTCGAGATTCTTATCGATTTGAAATGATAAAAATTCCTCTTTATTCTCTTGTGCTCAGCGAAAGAACTGCCTAAGCATACTTTTTCGGATCCAAACTTCTTTGTTCTTTCTAAGTCTTCGTCTTGCATAGAAGAACGCAACTGTTGCAAAAACGGGTCTTTCAGTAGTAGGCGGCATCCCCTCTTAGTTTTAAGTAAGCGGAACCATTCCGTTTTGGTTCTTCTCCACATTCTTACCGGGCTATCCAGGAATTTTCCTATGATTTTAGAAACTGAAATTTCGATATAGAAGGATCTCCTTATTTCTGAATAGATTATAGCATCATTTTCTTTCAAAGATATGAAATCCCCTTGGGAAACTTGAAAAGAAGTAATGCTGACTATTACATTATTCACACAAAGCCTTCGATGACTTATCGGCTGCCTTGCTTGAGGAAGAGTTTCACTAAAATGGAGACGAACCGGAATAACGTCCGATCTTGTTTCTGGATTGAGTGGAAAAGGGATATATGAAGTTCGTTCTGTTCCTCTATGCATCTCTGTGATGGGTAAATCTCCATGAAAAAGGGGCAACTTTCGTGTAGTTTGTAATTGGATGTAACTATTCAGATTTTTTCGAGAATAAATCATTCTCTTAATAGATCTCGTCTTGTTCCTCAATCTTCGAAGAATGCGGCGTTGTATTATTGTAAGTTCCCTGTTCCAAACATTTCCTTCAAGTAGACGACAAGTTTTAAATCTTAATGAAGGCATTCCTCCCTCACATGCATTTGCAACAGATTCTGACTAAGACCGGTAATCCCCATAGACACGGCCATTCTCGGCATCTTCACTGTTGCCCCTCTTCTCAAAGCCCTTCGAGAGGAAGATGAATGTCATTTTCTTCTTTCCCCGGGATACTATTGGCTTACTCTTCTTTTCCTTCGGCGAGGATACCTTAGTTCCAATCGTTTGAGGAAAGTCGGCATTCTTAGTTGAAAGGAAAGGACTTCTACCATGAACGGACTCTTTGCCTTGGGGAAATAACTTCCTTGGCTTACTAATGACCACTTCGAGAAGAACCTATTTGAAGTCTAATGCCACATCTGACTCAACAGCTCCTTCTTCCTCTGAGAACTCTACTTTGATTCCTGCCTCCACTACTGGTGTGTCTTCTGCCGTTCCCAGTGCTTCCCTAGTGGCATCTTCACTCATGACAGACTCAAGCATCGAGTCTTCATCGCTGTCACAGGCTACGGCTTTGCAGTCCTACACCACTGCATCTGGTTCGTTGTCCTTTGTGAACCCGAAACCATTGTTGCCCTCTTATTGGGTTCATGGACCGACTGCAGGACCCTCGGCATCTATTCCACAGCCCTCCAGTCATGTTTTCATGCCTTCCCCACAGGTATATACCACGGTTCCCTCTGCTGCCTTCTCACCCTTATACACCATGTCTTCCAATGCATCTCCTCAATCTTTCCCTTCCACCTACCAGAACCCATCATCCTTCTCACCTGCGCCCCTTCTTGCTGCACCCATCTCGTATCCATAAAGCTAGACGCAACTATCTTCTCTGGAAATCGCAGTTTGAACCTATACTCATCAGTAATGATTTAATGGGCTATGTGTAGGGGACCTTCCCATGTTCCCCTTCATCAGTGATGCCGAAGGAAGGGCTCATCTCAACCCCGCTTATAGTGCTTGGGTGAGAACGGATCAAAGTGTTCGCTCTTGGTTGAATGCGACACTCTCAGTGGACATGTTGACGGAAGTCTACAATAGAATATGAAAACAAAACATATATGGATGTTTGGATGGCTTTAGAGCAAAGATTTGTTGATCAGTCCACGGCTAAAGAAATGAAATTGAAGTTCGATATTCAGAATAACAGGAAAGGTAACAAGCCTATGGATGCCTATTTACGGGAACTGAAGTCTATGGTTGATGCCTTGGCTGCTATCAACTCTCTTCTATGTCCCCAAAGGATGTAGTTTTCACTACAAAGCCCTTTGAATATGAAGCTTTTGTTACAACCATCTCCGACTCTAAGACTGTTCCATCGTTTGAGGAGCTGCGGACTAAGGTCCTTAACCAAGAATCGCGTCTTCATCGCATACAAGCTGCACAACACAGTGAGCAGCAATCAGCCTTTGTGTCTCAGACTTCAGCTGCTTCTGAGAATCGTTCCTCTCGCTCCAACTACAATGGAGCTCGCAACAACAATGGGCGAAATCAACAACTGATTCTCCGCATTGCTCTTCCAAGCCCTTATTCCCAAGTCACCTTAACTAGTTCTCCGCACCTGTCTGTAACGGACCCTCTGCCTTTAGCTACAAATAAAGACTCTCCAGAATTATGGGACTGTCTTAGAGGCCTGAATCCTTTGGATAGTGGTCAGGAAGATACCTTTAACCCCTGAACACACTGGCAGATCACCTGGCAGTGCTTGGCCTTTGATGGCTTTGAGAGTCTTGAAAACAATGTAGTATTCCGCCAGGAGCATTTGCCACCTTGCTATCCCCCCAGAGAGAGAGGCTTTCTCGAATATGTATTTCAGTGCGCCCATGCGAGCGATGAGCCAAGTTGTGTGATAAAGCATGTACTGCCAGAGCAGCCCAAGCGAATGCGCAGCACGTCCGTTCTAGTGCTGAATATCTGTTCTCGTAATCCGTGAACTTCTTTCTCAGTTAGTTCGTGGGATCGGCATCTCCTGAATGGCTTTCACCTTGTCGGGATACATCTCACTCATCTTCTGCACAGGCTACACCATGACCGTTCCCAACGACCGGAACAGTGACACATGCACAGTTTCTTGGGCGCATTACCCAGGAAGAGTGGCTGGCTGCCTCATCTCGAAAGCCATTAATGACTCTTATTCCTACCCAACGGATCAACCGCAGAGCTCCGGGCCAACCCTTACCAGTGATTCTCGCCTCCCCTACCATTCTGTCCTTCCAGGAGGAGATGGATGAATGGAAAGCAAGTAAACAGGAAAGCTAGACTAAGGTCCTTAACCAGGGGTTGGAAGCCCTATTTTCAAGGGGTGATGGGAGGTGAGTTCGGGTATGGCCTGGGTATGGCTTCGGTATGATTCTAACGGGTCCTACTCTGATCTCACTCTCAAGCTATTCTCTTTATAGACAGCGACTCCCCCCCTAGACTGCTATTATCTCTCTACACTGCATTGCTCCTAAGATACCTTATTAGTAACTCAACTCAAATGCCATAACTCCCTTCTTAAAGGCGCAAAGAAAGAAACTTCTTAACAAAGCCTTAACTACTAACATTCTATAAACCATATGCAATACTGGAACCTAACTCGAAAAACCTGGAATATAAAACTCTTCTTTAAACATCCTAAATTCACCTTTAAAAAATTTTTTTTTCAGCGAAAAAAGATAGATTAAGTTTGTGTTCAGTGGTACCTTTTCCCTTCCGTGGAAATAAAGCAAGAAAATCAATGAAAAAACGAGAAAAAAGGTATCGGATTGACGTCGGCAGGGGGTTCCTATTAAGTCTTTCCTCCATTAACGAAATTGCCAACAGCCACCGATACGGATACCCGACTTGAGGAAGCAAGCACCGGCCGGAGTGCCCTCGAAGCTTATTTATCAATCTCTTCCTTATGTGATGGCTCTCGACATCTGTCTCAGGTACCTAACTTTGGACGGATGATATTCTGTACCCATCTATGGAACCATCTTGGCTGACTTCCTCGCAGCACATCCTATCCCCGATGATTCACCTCTGGCAACAGACTTACCAGATGAAGAAGTTATGCAGATCGAGATAAAAAGGGGCTGGAAAATGTACTTTGATTGAGCTTCAAGGAGTCCCGACGGCCAAAAACAGGAAAAAAAAAAGAATAAATAAGGAATAGGGATCGTTTTCGTAGCCCCAGACGACGGGATCATCCCGCACCCCTTTGCCTTATCTGAAGGATGTTCCAACAATGAGGCGGAATACGAATCAGTAAAGGGCTCGAACTAGCACTTCAAATTCCCATTGAAGAGCTTACAGGGGACTCAGAGCTAGCTGTGAAAGAGTTACGTGGTGAGTATATAGTCAAAAAGACGAGCTTGATCCCTTATCATGAAAGGGCAAACCGGCTGCTTTCTCAGTTCAGAAAAAGGCACATCTTTCATGTAGACCAACTCCCGAGCTGACTCTTTTTCAAGCCTTGCTGCTTCAATGACACTTCCTGACAGCAAAATGATCACGATAACAGCTAGAGAAAGGAGAGTGTTACAGCCACTCGGCCAAATCCCAAATGTTGAACCTGAAAACAGTGCAAGAGGGGAAGACGAAGATTGGCGAGCCCCCTTCATAAATTATCTCCAACATGGAAGGTTGCCAGAAGACAAGACAAAAAGGGCCGGAAGAGAGATTGAGAGTAGCGGGTAAGAGGGCGGCTATCTCATAGCTGTTACTGTGCTTTCTAAAGCCTTTCTCTAACAAGCAAGTAAACTAACCTCTTCCCCTAACAAGCCAGCTACGCACCTTGCTCTTAGTTGCAAGTAGCTTTGATTTCGGAATAAGCTGGAAGTTAAGTTAGAGAAGTTAAGGGCGCTAGTCAGTAGTAAGTAGCAAGTAGAGCGGAACACTGTTGACAGGGCAAAAGCCGTATGAAAAAAAAAGACCTGATCTCTGATCTGTTGTCTGGTTAGGACTTCACTATAACTACCGGTATCCGTAAAATAATTAATACTAAATAATAATAATAATAGGTCCTTTTAGGGATCCCGAGCTCTGACTTCTATTTCTAGTTCTACTATTTAGGCAGGCAGGAGGGGAACTGCCATTCTTGGACTAACTAAGGCGGGGAACGGATCAGCAGCTAAAGAAGTAATCTCATATCCCCTTTTTGGACTGAGTAAGGATCGGGAAGCAAGGCTTCTGAGTGTAAGTAAGTGAGCCAAGCCAGGAGTTCGCCTTTGAGTTCTAGTTGTGAGTTCCAGTCTATAAGATGGGACCTGTAGTTCCGTAGTTAATAAGTATGAATCCAAGCTCTAATCTGAGTTCTACTATAAGGACAGGACAGATGGGAACTTCGGGGATCTCAAATACCTAAATTCCGGGGTTTTAGTCCGACTTCTATCTGCTGGGGTACGGTATTAATTACTTCATATAGATATATCCGGAATCCCTACCTCATACCGCAGGCACTAGTGAGGCAACATATGATCATGATCATAGGAGTAGTCTAGTTATGAGTTGAGCTCACGTATAGGATGTTTCGAGTTTGAGCGAGCTAATGCTCTTATTTCCGAGCTTTAGTAGCTAAAGTGGTAGCGAGTCGGTAGCAGCGAACGGTAGCTATCGGGACTATCTTACAGTTGCATGCTGCATTAGCTAAAGCAAGCATAGGTCTTTGTTATAGGAGTGAATAAAAGGATGTTCTCTAGAGCGAGCGAACGGTACGGATTTCGCCAACAACAGACTCCTCCTTGTTTGACAGCTCTTTCAACAGCACGACGTATCTTGGCCGATATTCCGCCACCAGCCGATATTCCGCTTTTTACAGCTGATGTAGTGAAGCTTCCGGCCACTGCTTCCACAGCAAGACAGGTCCTAAGGTAGTTTTAGTGTACCTCTTCTTCTATTCTAGTATGCCACTCTATACCTTAGTATCCCGATCTAGTGAGTTGTCAGAATCTTCCTTGTCTAAATCAAAGTCTTGATCTTCTCCTATCTTTCGGCAAGAGTAGGTCCCTTATTGTGATCTTTTCTTCAGTCTTACGTCACCGAGGGAAATTAGCCAATCAGTATGTAGTTAGCCCTTGTCGACTCTTCCTTTGTTTCCTCCACTAGGGTCTCATGCCCTTCCAGTTTAGAGTATAGAGATAAATGCCATATATAAGATAAAATATGAAATCTTAGTAGTAAGTACCCTTTATTGAGTCCCTTTCTTCCTTCTAAGGCTAAGGAGAAAGGAATTGGATTTGAACCAATGCTTCGGGTCCAGTGACTTTCCCCGTGAACTTCCATTATTCGATCGTTACAGAAAAGCCTGTTGAAATCGATTGCTTTGCTCTACTCTATATCGAGGAGTCTTGCAGAGAATAGAAAATAAAATAGAAAACGAATGTTCCGTTATAAAATAGAATCAATAAAAAGGTATAAAAAGTGGAAATTTCCCCAAAAATAAGACAATAAAAAGTATACATGCTGCAGGACACTCACGGGAGTTTTTTCAAACATGCTGGTAACATACATGCCGACCACGTCTTCAAGTTGCCACTTTTCCCCCAAATCCAGCAAGAAGCGAGCAGCCGTCCCCTGAGGTATCGAAAATTCCCCATTCGTGAGAATATAAAAAAGTTTGAGGGAGAGACTATCCCAGAGGGGATCCACTATGGAATTTAAGAGGGGGTTGCTTAAATCAAAGGGATCCGGTAGTGGTTGCATTAGATCCGGGAGTGGTTGCAAGACCTGCTCATAGAGTTCGACATCCTGCGGTACCGGTGCCGGTACTTCCACTATTGGGGGCAGGGTGGGACAAGAATCTTGGAAGACTATAGAATAATCCACCGGTGAGTCGGCTTCCTGCGAAGGAGCAGGCGAAATGGCGGACGTAGACACAGGTGAAATGGTCGATGGAGAAAGAACAATTTCCTTTGTACGTGAGTGAATCTCGTTTACGGAGCACAATTTCTTTCTTTTACGCACTTTTTATCTCGTTGAATCAGTCTTTTTCGCCACATCGCGTATAATGCCCCCTCTTCTGCTGGCGGGCGGATGGAGAATGTCCTACTTCAATCCAGCAACTTGTTAGGACTAGGTTTTGGCTTGCCCCTTTCTTCTTATTAGGAAGATAGGTTTGGAACCCTTTCCCCTTTTCATAATAATAAGGTAAGATTCCACCTTTCTTCAGCTGGTGCGCAGGAGCGCACTTTCGGGTTCCCCTTGCTATACAAGGGCCTTTAATGAATAGAAATCTCCCGCCAGCAGTCTTCTCTTCCTATCACTTAACTTCGTTCGAAAAAGAGGATCTCACCGGGCCGGGCGAAGGGGAAGGAAGGGATGGGTAGTCCGGGAACAACAACGGGAGAGGGCTCGTAGCCCCCCCCTCTCTCCCTCTTCCACACGCCTATTTGTTCCCCCAGCCCCGGAGAGATGCAGAACTCTTTTTTTTTTCTAAAGCTTGGCCGCGAGAGAAGCTCCACCTACAACCCTCTCGTCACGAGGAGAGAGAGGAAAAGCTTCTCAATCAAGACGGAGGGAGGTCACATAGGTCCTTCTAGCTGAGCTCGTTGATAAGGAGTAAAAAACTAAAGACTCCTGGTACCTCGACATCTTCCATTTTTTCTAACCAAGACAAAGATGGATCCTTCTCAGAGGTTGCGACATTGAATGATCGGAAAAAGCACTATAGACGATGGATGTCGGAACATGCATGCCAACATTTCATGCGTGGAGGCTGGAGTCATAATGAGAGCCCGGCTTTCCCCAATAAAAGATTACTCTTCTCGCTCACAAAGCAGGTGACCAAGGCAGAGGACTGCAGGTCTCCCTCCAGGTCTTTCTAAGTTATACTGGAGATTTGATTCAGGAGCGACCCATCATATGACTCCTAATAGCACAGTTCTTACTTCTTCTGTCACACCATCCTCATCTATTTCTGTTCTTACAGCTAGTGGTGCTTTTGTTCCTGTTCGTCAGGTTGGATCTGTGACTCGCTCTTCTGATCCATCTGGTCGTTTATCTCTTGATGCAGTATATCATGTTCCTCAGTTATCCTTAAGTTTCTTGTCTGTCGGTCAACTTGCTGATCTTGGTTATTACATTACTTTGACTTCATCTGGGTGTGTGGTGCAGGATCGGCACTCCGGGACGCAGATTGGGACCGGCCGTACCACTCAGGGTCGACAGTCTTATAAGCCAACGGTCATAGTTACCAGCAGCCGGTTGTGTTACACCGGCCTGCCGAACCAAAGTATGCCCTGAGACTATACTAGTAAGTGTACCAGTACAGAACATGACACCGTCGCGACCACTGCATCCGAGAAGGAGTCCACCCAAATAACCCGAAAAGGAACTAATACAGCAAACCAAGGGAGGCGATCCGATCGTCAATCTTCCAAAGTAAACCATACTTTAGGAGAGCAGAGTTGACGTCCTTCTGGGCACGCCAATCTGTTGCTACTACGGGGCCCGAAAGGGCTTCTTCAATAGTAACATAATCCGAAGCCAGTACAGTATAGTACCACGACACAAGCTTTAACCACTGAAGTACCCAATGCCTAAGCATCGTGCGCTCCAAAAACTGCAAATCATCCTCAGACATTAAGTCTTCTGGAATGACTTTTAGTTCCCTTGGTTTAAGCAGTGTACGTAATAAAAAAATAAGAGGACCCTTGAGGTAAGGATTGAGGGGATAACCCCTTCCAAGCCAGAACTCTAAAGGCGCTGTAAGCCTTTGCCAGGCTTCCCAAACATTACGCGAATGCGCTCCCAGTGTCGGTCCGATCACACGAGCCTGCTACCCTATAGCCTGCGCCGCCTAAACGAGCCAGTGTGGAGAAACGTTTCACTCCATACTTAAGCCCGAAGGCAACTAGACCAAAGGGTGAACGAGTCAAGAGAGCTAAACGGAGATAAATAGGTGACTTTATTTATCCTCCGCGGACCCATAATCGTTTTGCAAACTCAAGAGCGCCAATTCGAGAGATAAAGACTTCATTGGTTCTATTTGAACACCGAGGTCGTCCAACAACTCGCGATATTTGGCAGCAACTAGCGAGTCCAAGATGACTATATCGTCACCCAAGATTGCATAATTTCGGAATGGAGTTACTACTCCTGGATAAACCAGTTCCGCCGCCAGCCACACAAAAAAGTGATGGCTTAAAGGTAAAGAGTGGCCAGGAAGCCAGGTATCCCAAGGGTTGTCCTGTGACAAAGTCAACACTACTACTCCTCTTGACTAATGGAGGAAGTAGAGAGAAGACGCTATCACCAAGACACGAACCCACAACGGATTCGGCCCTAGAATAACCAAACATTAATCCAAGCATATGTCATTGAAATGACCGAGGCCATCTATCGGTTGCTGACTTTAAATCGAAACAATAAGACTCCTTAAAACCGACTAAACGGTATAAAGGTCTTAATTGGTCGAATGTGCCATCAGTAGGGAGACGGCGTAAAACCGCCATCAACCACTTATGTTATGGTATGGAGCAAGCAACCTTTTCTTGATGCTTTTACCTTTAGTTCTTGAGTGAAGGAATGGAAAGACGACAGACCGATAGCCAATGCCGTTACCTGAAAAAAGATTCCCGATCCATTTAAAGAACAGAATTTCTGACGACAGAGACCACTAGAAGAAAAGAAACTGTTCCAGAAGACGAAGACGCGGGCGCTAGTAGAGCCCTACAGAGGGTAAATAGGCATCAGGAATGGGGAAGCTGCATATGAAGAAGGGGTTTGGGAAAAGCATTTAACCTGAATTAGTATATAGATTCCCAGATACGGATGATGAGGATTTGCGGAACACATGTGAGGCTAACATTAAGAAACTATATGTGTTAATCAAATACACTGGAGTGGATTTAGCTTGGGAATAGACTGCTTCAGAATCCAATATAATCGTCGGATTCGAAACTGTAAGTGAAGTGATAAGCCAATACACAGGTGTGGATTTAGTTGGTAATTTACCTGGTTCAAACGTTGCTGATTTGGTTAACACAATAAAAGATAGATTAAGGATAGCTGGAAGCCCACCCATACTCATCCCCGAAAACAAGATCTGAGTCAACCTCAGAGTCGGAAGGTGCGCCAAATGGAAAATGCCCGAACAAAACGACCGAGACCACTGGCCGATATGCCTAGGATAGCGGGCAAGTAAGTACAGGAACAGACCTGGAGTAAAAGGGAAAGCTGCAAGTAGGGTCAAATGCCTAAACCAAGGGGTCAGACTTGGTGAGGAACGCTGGGAGCCTATCCGGCATACCCCTCACAAAAGAGAAAGATCGACGGCAGAAGCGGATAGAAGGCCTTCAAGTATAAGATCCTAAGCTTAAGCTCCGACCGAAACAACAGTAAGGTGCCTAGTATCCCAGGCAACAGTAGACAAACTGAACATGTACCGTAAAGGTATACGCTTACAGCCAGGAAGGTGCCGAGCGCTGACGACGAGTATAGAGATAGTAAAAAGGTATACGAGGAGGAAGAAGGCGATGGCTGATTGACGTTCGTAGACCCATACTCATCAGAGGTAAAATAGGCACAAGCATAAGAAGCGGTATATTCCGAGGTGTATGCGTTAAGCCAACTACGTGATGAGAATTGGGAAGCAGAATTGGCAGATTCCGCTGAAGCGGAAAGGTTAGGGACAGCATGTGTTAAGCCAATGCGTAAGTGGTTTATTTAGGATATCCGTCCATGGAAGTTGTACTGGTGAACTGCAGAGAGTGAAGCTGCCCCATCGTCGTAAACGTGAACGGTCGTACTCGCGGGGCGCCCCCAGGCTCAAGTCCTATCTTTAAACCACGTTGACGTAGCGACGCCTATATCAAAAGAATATACGAGCGAGGAAGTTTATAAATGGCTTTTTCAAATCATTGGTGTCAGCATGTTGAATGAGCTTCATCCCAACTTCAGAGTCCATTTCGATGATGATGGCTGGGGGTCTTCTTCCCCTTTTTCTTATTGGAAATCCTCTGTAAGCCCTTTTCTCTGCCTTTTGTTCTCAGGCGCGAAGCCCTATCGCTGACGAATACTTCGTCATCTGAAAACAACCGTTCTCCTCGTCTATCACTCAACCTTCTTTCTGTTGCTTTTCTTCCAAGATCTTTTGCAAACGCGCGGATCTGTCTTTCTGGCTTCTGGCCTACTCAATTGTGGCAGGAAGTATAAAAAGTCCTTCCCTGCTATAGGTCAGTATGGCCACGTTCTCTCTCTCAAGGATATCAGTGTACTCCTTCCAAGGGTAAAATCTCTAGACCGCATGGCAAATCCTGGCCTTCTCATAGCCCTACGGACGAGCTAGTCTATGGTGGCTATATCTCTCTAAGAAGGCAATGCCCTCCTTAAACCCGCAAAAAGAAAGAGCTTTAGTTAAGAAAATGTTCAAATGCTCTGCCATATTGGTATGAGCGGCGTTAAACGAGTCAATACTTCCATGAGCATGACTAAAAATCCTTGGATTTCTTCATCCTGGCATGGGGCACAATAAGGACGAAAGACGAATTCTCTTCCTTCTTTATTACATAACCTAGCCTTTCTTTTTCCTTTCTAGCCTACCTCTAAAGTTCTCCGCTGTCACCTAGGCTCGAGACATGCCTCCTATCGTGCTTTCTTCCCTGCCCCCCTACTTAACTTAAGAATCCAAAGGTGACTTCTCTCCTAACTAGCTTGCTACCCGGGGAGCTCCTCTGCTCTGACCTCCTTGCATTTAACTGCTTTGGTATAGGGGCCGGGGGGTTCTAGGGCCTTCCTACTTTTTAGAGATAAACCACGCGGAATTTTTTCGAGATTTTGAAAATGTTTCAAAGCGGCGAAAAGTCTCGCGAAATTCCCACGGCGAAACCTCGAGAGACTTTTCACTTGTCTTCTGCGAGTCTGAGACCTTACTTCTGCGACTACTCTACTTTTGCAAGTCCTTATCTCGACAAAATATCCTTAAAGTATCCTCTATCTCAGAGTTTAGTAGAAATAATCCACCACCTTATAATATAATGGATTGAGTTATATAGTGCCACCCAGGTTTGGAACCCACTCTTTAGAAGTTCATATGCACGCATGCATGTGTCATCACCTCATTGGTCGGAGGTCCAAGGGGTCCATAGAATCAAAAATGGATTCTTTTTCTTTTTTCGATTTTGAGTGATTTTTAGAAGAGAGAAAGAGTAGAAACAAAGGGTACGCTCTCTAGAAGATTTGCTCGGAGCTGTTCACTTTCACTCGGTCGACTGGTATCTTGAAACCTCTTCGCTTGCGGGGGCAGGAGTGGAAACGTCTGAGAGAGCGCTTCGCGAAAGAATCGTGTGGCGCGGTGAAGGGTTCCCGTTGGGGGTTCCGGCTCTCCTGGTCTCCACCTACTTGTGGAAGAGGGGGGTGAGTTGATATTAAGGTGTCAAGGCGCTCGAAGAAGGCCACAAGTGGAAGCAACCGATGCTTTGGTCATTCAGTTGACTCCTTGCTGCCAGTCCGTGCTTGCTGTCATGCTGGCAAAAGCGGGGCTTTCGGTCGGTTTTACCTACTATTGGATTTGAACCAATGACTCTCGCCGTATGAAAGCGATACTCTAACCGCTGAGTCAAGTAGGTCAAGCTGAGTCAAGTCAGAGAAAATAGACCCCTATAAGTATAAGAGAAAGCCGCGCAACCAAAGTTCCCCGGGGGGGCGGAGCGCTAAGAAAGAGAAAGCGTTATCACTATACGAAATGAAGCAGCGGCTAGCACGCTAAGCTAAGATCAACCACTTGGAGAACGCGGAGCCTTTCTTTCTCGGTCGTCTGTCTTAATAAGTTAAGCGGATTCCGATTCATGTGGTCGTTCTCTGCTGCATTGGTGTTTTCACTCCCCACTCTCCACCATAACAAAATGTTTCCACTATATCTCAGGAGTAGTCAAAGGAAGTACGGCGGGTCCGAGTAGGAAAAAATGAACTAAGAAGTAGGGCATAGAACAATGGATCATTCAACAAGATCCGTTCGGATCAGACCAGGATGAATGGGATTGCTTTGACCTCTCGCTCGGAATTAACCCGCCGCCGACAGATGTCCCATGCCACGTTTCGTGAACAGCTATGCCCGAGAATGAATGAATTGTGATATAGCGCCGAATAAGTCACAGCTCTATTCCCGACTTGAAATCCATAAAGGACTTTAAGGGAGATAAAATAGGGGGCCCTAAAATGCCTCGGGACGACTGCACGTTACATCATAGCAGCACGACCAAATGGAGGCGGAAAGCCGGTTGGGCGCTAGCGCTTTATATTATACTAATCTAATATGAATTAAATTAAGTTAAGGGCTTTTCCCTTATTAGTAAAGTTGCTCGAGGCCGGAAAATGAGAATACAATCTAGAAGATCTGGTCGAATGGTAGAAGAATCTATGGATTCGTTAGGAATCGATAGTCGTTGGCTGGACATACGAGTCACAACCGGCCGGGAAGAGGAGAGATCAACGACGGAGCTACTAGCTACTAGTTGTAAAGGAAAGGACAAGACCACCTTTCGTACATTTCTACTGGTCCAGACATTCGAATAGCGAACGAAAGACCAGGAGATTGGATCTAGAAAGCACTTCCAGCAGGGTTGACGGCTGTGTGGCCCTCATTCAGCTGGAAGTAGGAAATCAATCCCGGCACGACCGATGACTTAGTCTCCTTCTCCGCTTCGACTCAACCACCTACCTAACCTCTTAGAAAAGATCCGATAGATAGCAGCTACCTAACTTTTAAGCCCTTCACCAATCAAGGTCTTTCATCTAGTAAGTCCTAGTACTATGTTCTCCAAGCTTGACTAATAGAATAGGCAGGCCCTTTAGAGAGCAGTAGAATGTTGGGTTAGCTCTGCCTTTAAGTGATAGGGGGGTGAGGGGAACTGCTCAGAAATGTCTTAGTTGGTTGAGGAGTGACCGATCCGGTCAGTCAAAAAATAGTAAAAAAAAGAAAGTGTGTCTGGTCTGGTGTAGCTAATGTGACTTTCTCGATCTATAGTTCTTCTTCTTTCTCTCTCTTGACCAATGCTCTGGCTTCCCGAGGACTTACGCCCCGAACTATACACGCTCGCAAAGCGACACGCCAGTAGTGAGGCACTACAATCAATCTTCTATTACTTCTTATTTTCCCCGTTGACACTACTTCGTTCGCACACTCCTAATAGCTTCACTTCGCTCCGCTTCGTTCGCTCCTACCGGTCTTTACTTGCAACTCTAGTCGAGGTTCTTCTATCACTGTAGTTTACTGCTCCTCAGTGCTATAGAAAGAAGGGGTCTGTTTCCTTCTGAGGGTTCATGGTCTGTCGAAGGTACTCTTTGTTTGCTGGGATCCCTATCATGTTACGTAGTGAGCTCTCCTTGCACTTGCATAACTCTTCTTTGCTCATTTCCTTCTTGATGAAGAATACTAAGAGTGCCAAGTCGGGATTCCAGGGAGTGCTTTGCATTACGGGTGAGGTGAGTGGTTACGCTTAGACCTATTCCCTATCGGGGGCCAGGTCCATCCGATCTTGGGAGCTAAGCCACCTTGATAGACTCAAGACCATACCCTGTGGAATGGGTGATCTGAAATTCTTATCCACGCTCAAGGTCCTCCTTTCATTGAATTGCCCGTATGGAACACTTCCCCAGCCCCTTTCATTGGTGGGCCTAATGGCCTCTATAACGGGCAGTGGGTCAATCGGTTAATCAAAGTGTTAGGTTAGGAAGACTTCTCCTTGGGAACCCGAGCCCCTATATTAAAACGTCGAGTCCAATCTCAAAATATTCCTGTCTATATTGTCCTGGCTCCCTCGTCAAAGGAGAGATGATTCCATCAATCATTGATTCCAGAGATATGGGTTGGCCTTCTGCGAATAACCCCTCAGTGGGGATAAGATGTAGAGATCAAGACATGAGGCCCTGGGAATCCCACTTAACAGATTGGCCGTTGAATGAGAGAGAGGCATGGGCAAGGATAGGAAGGTTGGTTCTACCGTGCAGGCATAGGTTCCTAACTGTATCCGTTACGCGACAAGCCCCACAAAGGAATCCTAAAGAACAAACTCAAAAAGAGAAAGTCTTATGGAACCAGGAAGCCCTCATTTATAAGCTTAGGAGCATGCAAAGTCAAGAGGAGTGCCTTTGCCCTGGCGAACGATCGAGGATTCAAGGTCCCCAATCGATTCAATAGATTCTTTTTCGGAGTATGACTAAGCATAGGGGTCTACGGGGATTCGTGGGGAGATCTAGAGAATGAATCGGGCGATACGTAGCATTCTAACTAGAAAGGGTGGAAGGAGGGTGTACTCCAAGTCAAGTCTATGAGGGGCTGTCTAATAGGGAAGCCCCGCTTTTAGGGAAATGCTCTTGGTCTGCTTTCGATGTGGTCAATTCCGTCCTAGCTGTCCGGTCTGCTTGTCTGAAAAGGATTCAATTCCTAAAAAGTGGTCCAATCGTGGAAGGTACTTCGAATCGAATAAAGGTGTGAGCGAGCGAGCTTATGTGCCGCCATTGACATATGGTCTGGCCATTTCCTTAACAGAATTTCAATCGTAGGTCCCCGCTATCCCCTGTGTCTAAGTCGAGTATTCGATTCCCTCTAGCCTATTCCGTACGTCAAAAATGACCTCTCGTGGTCCGGTCTAAGCCGGCTGTGCTTTTCATTCTGTTTTATCTTCGAGCGAGGGCCTCCGTTGCTCAGTAGCTCTCTCAGCTTTCATGGCTGTTAGCTGGTTCTCAGTCTCTTCGATCCCATCCCGCCTAACCAACTCAAACTACTAATCCTAGCTCTTTCTTACTGCCTTAGTCTTGAGTTCCCACCCGGCTCTCTCAGGTTTCACAGCTCTAGCTAGTAGACGGTGCTGCTAATCCTTAACAACTAACGGTTAAGCTGGTAAGCGAAAACGAAGGATGCTTGTTCCCGGTTCGTCGTTCCAAGCTTAGATCTGAGATAACAGTAAGAATTCCTGCATAGCAGGGTTACCGCAGCTAAGAAAGCCTTGCACTTAGAACCGAGGGATAAAGTATCGAATATACAGAAAGACTCCTAGCTAGCTAATCCTTAAGCCGAGCTAGTTCTTAGTCTTGCTTCTGTAGCTCTTCCTTCTGTTGCCTGCTTCTGTAGCTCTTTCACCTTTCTTCGCTTCATTCGTTGCATTCTAAACGGAGCAGAAAGAGGAGAGGATGCTATCGAAGCTGTCGTATACCGCTTGCTGATTAGAACAAAGAATAGGTATTTAATACATTACCCATTGTTTTTGGTTGACCGAGAAAGAGGGAGCTATAGCTTATCTAAGGAGCGAGCTAAATACCA